GATGTTGATTGTTCTCTAAATAGAACGTTTCTTCTTCTACATGTAGAAAAGGAATAAATAAATTAATCAAATTCCGGGAGGCTTCATGAAGTGCTTCTTTAGGAGTTAAACTTCCATTTGTCCATATTTCTAGAAAAAGAATCTCTTGTTTTTCATTCCCATTCCCATAAGAATGAATACTATGATTCGCGTTTTGAACAGGCATGAATACAGCATCTATAGGATAACTTCTGTCTTCAAAGTTATTTGACATTTTTAGACTATATCCACGATTCCTCTCGATTTTTAATCCAATACACAAATCTATTGGTTCCGTTACGGTAGCTATATGCTGTGTATTATCAATGATTTCCACAGAGGGCGGTAAAATTATGTCTCGAGCAGTTATATATCCAGGACCTTGTACACAAATAAGCGCGTTGCGCGTTCCATATAGATTACTTCTTAATACAATCTCGTTCAAATTCATTAAAATTTCATGTACTGATTCTTGAATACCTACTATGTTAGAATAGTCATGTGGTATGTTCTCAGATTTTGCACGTGTAATACATGTTCCTTCTATTTCGCCAAGTAAAGCTCTTCGCATCGCAATGCCTATTGTATCGGCTTGACCTTTCATAAGTGGAGACAGAATAAAGCGCCCATAATAAAGACACTTACTGTCTCTTCTTGATTCAACACACTTCCACTGCAGTGTCCGAGTAGATACTTTGACTTTCTCTCGAACCATAGTAATTTTATTTGATCAGATCATTGAATCGTTTATTTCTCTTGAAACCCGTTCAGCCTTTATTTCGTTCTATACACGTCTTTTTTTAGGGGGTCTACAACCATTATGTGGCATAGGGGTTACATCTCGTACGAAACTTAAAAGTATACCGCTTCTACGAATAGCTCGTAATGCTGCATCTCTTCCGAGTCCTGGGCCTTTTATCCTTACTTCAGCTCGTTGCATACCTTGATCCACTACTGCTCGAATAGCATTTCCTGCTGCGGTTTGGGCAGCAAAAGGTGTTCCTCTTCTTGTACCCCGGAATCCACAAGTACCTGCGGAGGACCACGAAATCACCCGACCCCGTACATCTGTAACGGTCACAATGGTATTGTTGAAACTTGCTTGAACATGAATAACTCCCTTTGGTATTCTACGTACATTTTTACGTGAACCACTACGTGTATTTTTACGTGAACCAATTCTTAATATAGGTTTTGCCATATTTTTTCATTTCACAAGAAATATATGGATATATCCATTTCATCTCAAAACGGACCTTTTTTTTTGCCAGCTCCTTGGAAGTGCCTTTTCCTTTACTTTAGTTCCTTTAGTAAGATTATCCTTGTCTTTGTTTATGCCTCGGGTTGGAACAAATTACTATAATTCGTCCCCTCCTACGGATTAGTCGACACTTTTCACAAATTTTACGAACGGAAGCCCTTATTTTCATAGTTGTTATTCCTTAATTCTGTGAATATATTTATTGGTGGACGAAAAAAAGGTTTCTTGATATTTTTGAATCTTGAATTGGATCTTTGTAAAAGGAATGTTGAAATTTAAACAACCACTTACTCATTTGAATCCTTGTTATGGAGTCTAGAAAACGGCTGTCCCCTGATTAACTTATACCTAATAACTTACTCAAAATTTTACTTTTTTCTCCTATAGGTATACCTATACAAAAATATGTCGAATCCTTTCAGAAGCATGACCTAAAATAAAACAAATCTTTAGTATCGAAAAAAATCGAACCATGCCGTTTGAAAGTGAGTCAGAAAGAAAACTTTCATTAATTCATTTTTTTCTTTAATTTTATTCGAAGTAAAACATCCGAAACTTTTTTGAGCAGGGGTAATATTACACAATCCCCCCTTTTTTCACAAATCGTAAGTTCCGGATATCCAATTTTTATATTAGAAGGATTACCATATATAACACAAAATTTCTCCGCCGATTCTTTTTAGTCGAGCTTCTCGGTCTGTCATTATACCTTGAGAAGTCGAAAGGATTACAATTCCTATTCCGCCTAAAATTCGTGGAATTCGTTGAGAGTTAGAATAGATTCGTAGACCCGGTCGACTTATTCTCTTTAAATTTAAAATCGTTTTATAGGATTCTTTCTTATTTCGTCTGTGTTTTAGGGTTAAAATCAAAAAATATTGGTTGTTTTCGCGATGTTTTCTTACGTTTTCGATAAAACCCTCTCGTAAAAGGATTTGAACAATGCTTTCGGTGATGTTAGTCGATCCTATCCGAACCGTTCCTTTTCTATTCATGTCAGCATTTCGTATAGAGGTTATTATATCAGCAATAGTGTCTTTCCCCATGATAAGTTAAAATTCCTTATTGTTCTATAATTTTGATATAATCAACATGTTATTTTTCTTTTATTTATATATAGATATAGACGAATTATATATTAATATATGAATTAAATTCTTAATATTTTATTATTAAGGGTATATGCGTGATACACAATCTATTAATTAATTTTATTTCAACACCATTTTTTTTTAATCCTATACTAACTATCGATATTTAGATCTTATAATACTTCAGGAGCTAATGAAACTATTTTAGTAAAGTTTAATTGTCTCAATTCCCGTGGGATCGCCCCAAAAACTCGAGTTCCTTTTGGATTTCCTTCTTGATCAATGACAACTGCAGCATTGTCATCATATCGTATTATTGTCCCATTGTTACGTTTGAGTTCTTTACAAGTACGTACAATTACAGCTCGAATCACTTCTGATCTTTCTAGAGGAGTATTTGGTATTGCTTCCTTGATTACAGCAACAATAACGTCACCAATATGAGCATATCGGCGATTACTAGCTCCTATTATTCGAATACACATCAATTCTCGAGCCCCGCTGTTGTCTGCTACATTCAAATAGGTTTGTGGTTGAATCATATCATTTTTTTTTATCTCTTCTTTTAATGCAAAGGACGAAGTAAAAAAATATTGTTTGTCAAAAAAAGAAAACTTATAATCTTTTTATCCTTAAATGTTATTTAGCTTTTTCATTCTATATTCCTATTCAGAAATAATGAATTGGGTTTTTATAGGCATTTTTGATGCCGCTATTGAAATAGCTTTTCTGGCTATATTTTCGGGTACACCGCCCATTTCATAAAGGATTTTACCTGGTTTAACCACAGCTACCCAATACTCAGGGGATCCTTTCCCAGAACCCATACGCGTTTCCGCAGGTCTTACTGTAACTGGTTTGTCTGGAAATATACGTACCCAAATTTTTCCACCGCGTCGTACATTTCGTGTCATTGCTCGTCGCCCTGCTTCTATTTGTCTAGATGTGATCCAAGCGGGTTCAAGTGTTTGAAGAGCATATCTGCCAAAACAAATACGATTCCCACGAGAAGATATTCCTTTTAGTCGTCCTCGATGTTGTTTACGAAATCTGGTTCTTTTTGGGTTATAGTTGATGGTTTTTTTCTATTCCATCTCTACTACAGAACTGAACGTGAGAGTTTCTTCTCATCCAGCTCCTCGCGAATAAAAGGACTAAAAAAGCTTGTATTAAGATATAGATCTAGTTAATGATTAATTCTATTAATCATGGTATTTTTTGAAATTTCATCTGCTCTCTTCGAAATTTGTGTATGTCTTTTTCGAAATTGAATCCAAGATGAATTCTATTTATTTCAAAATAACGTAATATCATCATCTCGAATGTCGTGTTTGTTAGAGTTAGAATATTCTAACAAATCCTTATTTTCTTTTATCTTTTTAATTTTTTTTTCGTCTTTTATTATTTTTTTTTTTTTCAAATAAAAAAAAAAAAAAATATTCGCCAGCGAATATTTACTCGTTCAATATCTATTTAAGTTTGATGTTTATCCCACGAGGTCTCAGAATAAAAATCAGAATAGATAATAAAGTTTCTGGTTTATTCCGCCATCCTGTCCAATGAATTACTAAGATTTGTTTTTCAATAGAATCCTCTATATTCATGGGTTCCGTCGTTCCCATCGCTTCTTGATTAATCATTAGGCCCGAATTCTACAATGGAGCTCTTATATGAAATTTGTAATTTCATTTTTTAATTTGTTTTTGAGTCAATTTTCTCAGTTTTTTTTGGCTCAAGGCTCTTAAATTTTTTTTGTTTTCGGAACAGATTTATCTAATTATTATGAATGAATCTGTATTGATGCTTTATTACATTGCTTTTCTTACAGTGACCTCATAGACTTTCCAAATTGGAATTATATATCATTAATATTCAATTTTTTCTCTCTTTCTTTCATCCTTCCATTTATCCGCATACTTTTCGATTACCTTTCATAACTTATAATCATATTTCTTTATTCTTTTTTTTTTGAAAAAAAAATTCAGTTGCTACAATGATATGATCGATCTATCATATCTTGACTGATTTTTTGTGATCCAGATAATGCGAAGCAATGAGTTGCTTAGGTTAGTTATTAATGCTATAGTTATTAGTTGCTGTTATAGGTAAGTTCTTTTTTCTTTTTTGTTTATCTTAATCTAATCGAATCCTAAACCAACGAGTCACACACTAAGCATAGCAATTATATCAAAGGAGTTTTGATGGAAATTTTTATTCAACCTTATAGAATTGCTGATTTTATTCTTAAACATAAAAAAGAAGACTGCAATTTTTTTATTACTGTATAGTGTTATACTACATAGTTTTCATTTTTTATCGTTGGATAAAATGTAAAGATAAAGAAAGTTTTTTTATTCTTCGTCTACGAATATCCAAATTTTTATTCCTAAGACCCCATAAATAGTTCGAACTGTATAGGAACAATAATCAATTTTAGCTTCAATTGTTTGTAAAGGAACTCTGCCTTCTCTGATCCATTCAACACGTGCAATTTCTTTTCCGTCGATACGTCCTGCAATTTGTACTTGAATTCCTTTTGTATTCGCCTGTTCAGTTAATTCAATAGCTTTTTTCATTGCTTTTCGAAAAGAAACGCGATTTTTTAATTGTCCAGCTATAAATTCTGCAAG